TATATATTAACGATCGGGAATCGTCGAGGTATTTGTTCAAATAGGTATAATCGATGTAATCGAAGAAACTATCAAAATGAAACGGTTGACGATAATAAGTATACGAAAGAGAAAGAACCCTATTTTTGTAGTTCCTATGATGCACTTGGAGCTTATCGGCAGAAACGAATCAATTTAGATAGTCCTTTGTGGCTCCGGTGGCGACTCGATCAACGTGTCATTGCCTCAAGAGAAGTTCCCATCGAAGTTCAATATGAATCTTTGGGTACCTATCATGAGATTTATGGGCACTATCTAATAGTAAGAAGTGTAAAAAAAGAAATCCTTTGTATATACATTCGAACAACTGTTGGTCATATTTATTTTTATCGAGAAATAGAAGAAGCCATACAAGGGTTTTGTCGGGCCTACTCATACGATACCTAAGCTAAGTAATTATGTGATACCGTGGGAATTCGGTTCTCTACGGCTCAACCGGTATCATAATTCCTGAATTTCTACGTGAATCAAGATCGAGGAAAGGAAGTCTTCAAATCACTGACTCAAACCCATTGTCGAATCCTACTCAGCGGAATATGGAGGTACTTATGGCAGAACGGGCCGATCTGGTTTTTCACAATAAAGTGATAGATGCAACTGCCATGAAACGACTTATTAGCAGATTAATAGATCACTTCGGAATGGCATATACATCGCACATCCTGGATCAAGTAAAGACTCTGGGTTTCCAGCAAGCCACTGCTACATCCATTTCATTAGGAATTGATGATCTTTTAACAATACCTTCTAAGGGATGGCTAGTCCAAGATGCTGAACAACAAAGTTTGATTTTAGAAAAGCACCATCATTATGGGAATGTACACGCGGTAGAAAAATTGCGTCAATCCATTGAGATATGGTATGCTACAAGTGAATATTTGAGACAAGAAATGCATCCTAATTTTAGGATGACTGATCCTTCTAATCCAGTCCATATAATGTCCTTTTCGGGAGCTAGAGGAAATGCATCTCAGGTACACCAATTAGTAGGTATGAGAGGATTAATGTCGGACCCCCAAGGACAAATGATTGATTTACCCATTCAAAGCAATTTACGCGAAGGACTTTCTTTAACGGAATATATAATTTCCTGCTACGGAGCCCGCAAAGGAGTTGTGGATACTGCTGTACGAACATCAGATGCTGGATACCTCACGCGTAGACTTGTTGAAGTAGTTCAACACATTGTTGTGCGTAGAACAGATTGTGGCACTATCCGAGGTATTTCCGTGAGTCCTCGAAATGGGACGACGGAAAAAATTTTGATCCAAACACTAATTGGTCGTGTATTAGCAGACGATATATATATGGGTCTACGATGCATTGCCACTCGAAATCAAGATATTGGTATTGGACTTGTCAATCGATTCATAACCTTTCGAGCACAATCAATATATATTCGAACCCCCTTTATTTGCAGGAGTACATCTTGGATCTGTAGATTATGTTATGGTCGGAGTCCCACTCATGGCGACCTGGTCGAATTGGGAGAAGCAGTAGGTATTATTGCAGGTCAATCAATTGGGGAACCAGGGACTCAACTAACATTAAGAACTTTTCATACCGGTGGAGTATTTACAGGTGGTACTGCAGAACATGTACGAGCTCCTTCTAATGGAAAAATCAAATTCAATGAGGATTTGGTTCATCCCACACGTACACGTCATGGACATCCTGCTTTTCTATGTTATATAGACCTGTATGTAACTATTGGGAGTCAGGATATTCTACATAATGTGAATATTCCACCAAAAAGTTTTCTTTTAGTTCAAAACGATCAATATGTAGAATCAGAACAAGTGATTGCTGAGATTCGCGCTGGAACATCCACTTTCAATTTTAAAGAGAGGGTTCGAAAACATATTTATTCTGACTCAGAGGGAGAAATGCACTGGAGTACCGATGTGTACCATGCGCCTGAATATAGATATGGTAATGTTCATCTCTTACCAAAAACAAGTCATTTATGGATATTATCAGGAGGTCCGTGCAGATCCAGTATAGTCACTTTTTCGCTCCACAAGGATCAAGATCAAATGAATGTTCATTCTCTTTCTGTCGAACGGAGATATATTTCTGACCTCTCAGTGACTAATGATCGAGTGAGACACAAATTGTTTAGTTCGGATCCTTCCAGTAAAAAAGGGCAGGGGATTCTTGATTATTCAGGACCTGATCGAATCATATCTAATGGTCATTGGAATTTCCTATATCCTGCCATTCTCCACGAGAATTCTGATTTATTGGCGAAAAGGCGAAGAAATAGATTCATCATCCCATTCCAATATGATCAAGAACGGGAGAAAGAACTAATGCCCCGTTCTGGTATCTCGATTGAAATACCCATAAATGGGATTTTACGTAGAAATAGTATTCTTGCTTATTTCGACGATCCCCGATACAGAAGAAGTAGTTCAGGAATTACTAAATATGGGACCATAGAGGTGGATTCAATCGTCAA